GAACTTTCGGTTGATCCAGGTACTTGGGATCCGATGGATGACGGCATGGTTTCTCTGGATCCCATTGAATTTCATTCAGAAGAGGAACCTTATAAAGATCGTATTGATTCTTATCAAAAAAAAACAGGATTAACAGAGGCTGTTCAAACAGGTACAGGTCAACTAAACGGGATTCCCGTCGCAATTGGGGTTATGGATTTTCAGTTTATGGGGGGTAGTATGGGATCCGTAGTAGGCGAGAAAATCACCCGTTTGATCGAGTATGCTACCAATAAACTTTTACCTCTTATTCTACTGTGTGCTTCCGGAGGGGCACGCATGCAAGAAGGAAGTTTGAGCTTGATGCAAATGGCTAAAATATCTTCTGCTTTATATGATTATCAATCAAATAAAAAGTTATTTTATGTATCAATTCTTACATCTCCTACTACTGGTGGAGTAACAGCTAGTTTTGGTATGTTGGGGGATATCATTATTGCCGAACCTAATGCCTATATTGCATTTGCGGGTAAAAGAGTAATTGAACAAACATTGAATAAGACAGTACCTGAAGGTTCACAAGTGGCTGAATATTTATTCCATAAGGGCTTATTCGATCCAATCGTACCACGTAACCCTTTAAAAGGTGTTCTGAGTGAGCTATTTCAGCTCCACGCCTTTTTTCCTTTCAATAAAAATTCAATCAAGTAGAGTCTTGAGTTCAACCCTTTTTTTGTGGCGAACAACTAGTTAGTTAGTTTATCAGAATCAAAATAAAAAACCGAAAAAATGAATTTATATTTGGTGACATAAGATTTAATTGTAGAAAGAATCATGCGGATAATTGTTGTTTTTTTACCGATATTGCTGATTAGTAATATCGGTAAAAAAACAACAACATAAACAGCGAATTGTTCCTTCGAATTAGGAGGCAAGGCAAATAAAACGAATTTCGTGTTCTGTTCGCCTCTTCTATATGTATATATTTCAAATATAGAAAATATAGAATCTTGCATCTTTCTATATCTCCCAAGACGTCCCCTTTTTATAAGAATTCCTGCTCTTGGGTCGGATTCTAACGAATCTTTCGGGGATTTAAAAATTTTTAAGAGACTCTTTTTTTATTAAAAAAGAAATTAGAAGAAGAAGATAAGAAGAAGATAAGAACAATATAAGAATAAAAATAAAAGAAGTAAGAATAATAAAGAAAGTGGATTATCATACATACATCTATTTCATGTAGAAAGATGAATAAGTCCGTTTATTTAGTTCGACATTGCTTGCACTTATTATATATACTCACTTCGATATACTTAGTATACTAATATACGAATTATAATATGAATTATAATTATTATAAGATATCCTTATAACAATAACAGGTACAAATATTAAACTGAGGTACCCCATTCTATGACAATTCTCAACAACTTACCCTCCTTTTTTGTGCCTTTAGTGGGCCTAGTATTTCCGGCAATTGCAATGGCCTCTTTATCTCTTCATGTTCAAAAAAAAAAGATTTTTTAAATCTGATGTGGTCAAATCTCATCTAGTTTTTTTTTTCAAGACTTAGCCAACAAGGATATCCATTTAGTAGAAAGAATAACAGGTGGCTTTCTCCGAACATAAATGAAAAAGATCTTATACATGCGTAAACATGATATATGGACAGACAAATTCTAGCAATAAAAAAAAAATAGGCTGGGATCCGAACTCATGTCTGAAATTAAAGTAAATCTATCCATATGTATGTAGCTATTGATAGGGAATCATATGAAGGGGATGCTTTTATTTTATTATATCTAACCAATTCGATTAATTACTACTAAAAGTTCACATCAGAATAGTACTAGTTGATGAGAGTTACTTCGGAAAAAAAAAAAGAAAGTGAAATTTTTTTTGTTATTCCATAAAATGCAACTGGATCTACTATGTATGAGTTGGCGATCAGAATATATATGGATAGAATTTATAGCGGGATCTCGCAAAACAAGTAATTTCTGCTGGGCAGTTATCCTTTTTTTCGGTTCATTAGGATTCTTATTGGTTGGAATTTCTAGTTATCTTGATAAGAATTTGATATCCTTCTTTCCGTCTCAACAAATCCTTTTTTTCCCACAAGGGATCGTAATGTCTTTCTATGGGATCGCGGGTCTCTTTATTAGTTCCTATTTGTGGTGCACAATTACATGGAATGTAGGTAGCGGTTATGATCGATTTGATAGAAAAGAAGGAATAGTGTGCATTTTTCGTTGGGGATTTCCTGGAAAAAATCGCCGCATCTTTTTACGATTCCTTATGAAAGATATTCAGTCCATCAGAATAGAAGTAAAAGAGGGTATTTATGCTCGTCGTGTCCTTTATATGGAAATCAGAGGCCTGGGAGACGTTCCCTTGACTCGTACTGATGAGAATTTGACTCCACGGGAAATTGAGCAAAAGGCTGCGGAATTGGCCTATTTCTTGCGTGTACCAATTGAAGTATTTTGAAAAAAAAAAAGAAACTGCAAAATAAATGCTTTCTCAGCAAGAGGAAAACCCCTAAGAATCCTTTTTTTTTTTTTCTATAAGCATAACTTACTTAATTTATAAGCATAACTTACTTAATTAAAGTTTCTTCAGAACGCCTCGTGGGGCCAAAGCAAGGCAAACGTGTACGTGGCGGCCATAATATAACACGAAACCTTTTTTTGTTTTTGTCTGTCAATTTTTTTTTTCGAAATATTTGATATTTTCTTTTTTAATAAACAGGAAGTTCTTTCATTTCGAAATCCGAAAAAGATTCATTATTGAATCTTTATTTGAATCTTTCGGGCATTCATCAAAGGGGAGTAATTACTTCGAATATTTGATCAATTAAGATATCTGGAAACAATCTATTTTTTTATTATTTCTTTATTTGAATTCGAATTCAAAGTGGATTCTTCTTCTATTTCTGTATTTTTTCTACACTAGATTCAAGGACTAACCTCTGAATCACAACTAAAAAAATGGGGGCTCGATTAATAAATTAATAATTAATAGGCGCGATACAACTTATGCTTGATAGAAATATTAGATCGCATAGAGTCAACGAATGAGGTGACAATTCACAGATGAAAAAATGACAAAAAAGAGCGCATCTATTCCCCTTCGATATCTTTCATTTATAGTATTTGTAGTCTTTTTGCCCCGGTGGATCACTCTCTCGTTTAATAAAAGTCTAGAATCTTGGGTTACTAATTGGTGGAATACTAGGAAATCCGAAACTTTTTTGAACGATATTCAAGAAAAGAGTATTCTAGAAAAATTCATAGAATTAGAGGAGCTATTTCTCTTGGATGAAATGGTAAAGGAATTCCCGGAAAGACATCTACAAAAGTTTCGTATGGGGCTCCACAAAGAAACAATCCAATTGATCAAGATACACGATGAGGATCATATCCATACAATTTTGCACTTCTCGACAAATCTAATCTGTTTCGTTATTCTAAGTGCTTATTCTATTCTGGGTAATGAAGAACTTGTTTTTCTTAATTCTTGGGTTCAAGAATTCCTATATAATTTAAGCGACACAATAAAAGCCTTTTCCATTCTTTTAGTAACTGATTTATGTATCGGATTCCATTCGCCCCACGGTTGGGAACTAATGATTGGCTATGTCTATAATGATTTTGGATTTTTTCATAATGATCAAATTATATCTGGTCTTGTTTCCACTTTTCCAGTCATTCTAGATACAATTTTCAAATATTGGATTTTCCTTTATTTAAATCGTGTATCTCCGTCACTTGTAGTGATTTATCATTCAATGAATGACTGAAAAACGAGTCAATTAGAATGTTTCTTACTTTGTACCTAATTTCTTACTTTGTACCTAAGCAAAGCATTCCAGGTCGTACTTACCTTACTCTTTCTACCCATTCAGAGGATTTATTCCAGTAAAATTATTTCAGTAAATAGCAAAATCGTGGGTAGGGAACTATACTAGCGACCTACCCAATTTTATTGTAGAAACTTTCGGGATCAACGATTGGACCATGCAAATTAGAAATACTTTTTCTTCGATAAAGGAAGAGATTACTCGATTCATTTCCGTATCACTCCTGATATATATAATAACTCGGGCCTCCATTTCAAATGCATATCCCATTTTTGCGCAGCAGGGTTTTGAAAATCCACGAGAAGCCACTGGTCGTATTGTATGCGCCAATTGCCATTTAGCTAATAAACCTGTGGATATTGAGGTTCCGCAAGCGGTACTTCCTGATACTGTGTTTGAAGCAGTTGTTAGAATTCCTTATGATATGCAACTGAAACAAGTTCTTGCTAATGGTAAAAAGGGGGGGTTGAATGTAGGGGCCGTTCTTATTTTACCGGAAGGGTTTGAATTAGCCCCCCCCAGTCGTATTTCTCCCGAGATGAAAGAAAAGATAGGCAATCTATCTTTTCAGAATTACGGCCCCACTAAAAAAAATATTCTTGTGATAGGGCCTGTTCCTGGTAAGAAATATAGTGAAATCACTTTTCCTATTCTTTCCCCGGATCCCGCGACTAATAAAGATGTTCACTTCTTAAAATACCCAATATACGTAGGTGGTAACAGGGGAAGGGGCCAGATTTATCCCGACGGGACAAAAAGTAACAATACGGTTTATAATGCTACAACAGCGGGTATAGTAAGCAAAATCATACGAAAAGAAAAAGGGGGGTACGAAATAACCATAACGGATGCATTAGACGGACGCCAAGTGGTTGATATTATCCCTCCAGGACCAGAACTTCGTGTTTCAGAGGGCGAATCTATCAAACTTGATCAACCATTAACAAGTAATCCTAATGTGGGTGGATTTGGTCAGGGAGATGCAGAAATAGTACTTCAAGATCCACTACGTGTCCAAGGCCTTTTGTTCTTTTTGGCATCTGTTGTTTTGGCACAAATCTTTTTAGTTCTTAAAAAGAAACAGTTTGAGAAGGTTCAATTGTCCGAAATGAATTTCTAGATCCGCTTTGTAAAAAGAACAAAACTTTTGTTCGCAAGT